CCACATACGACGAAGAGTTTTTGTTGCTGTCGGAAAAAGAAGAAGTCCCACTCCTATTAACATAGGAACTGGAAGTGGAACGAAAGGGATAATCCATGCATATTGATATGTCTGTTCCATAAAAAAAGTTTTTTAATTCTTAATTAATATTAATTGTTTCCGATTCACTGGACCTTAGACCTTAGAAAGGAGTCAATAAAAAAATGAAGATATGTACTAAGTTAAACTAACTTAAATAGAATTTGGAAATTTTTATTTCTTTTTACTTTATTCTTTCTGAGTTTCTGCTAAATACTTCAAATATTCAAATCAAGAAGTTCTAATTGGTCAAATCAGATGAAAGAAAGAAATGAATAACCAGTCTCTTTCTAATTTAAAAATTCAAATCAAATTTGAGATATTTTTCCCAAATTTGACAAGTTACTAAAAAGATTCTTTTTTTTTTCGATTTTTAATAATTAGTAATATTTTATGTGATTTTCCCATATCCTTCACCCATCTTATGGATTCCTTTAGATTTGTTTTGACCAATAGATGTCTTTCACATCCAGCTATATCAATGAGTAATCTCGTAATTTTTATTTAAATGGCAGTTCCAAAAAAACGTACTTCTGCATCAAAAAAGCGTATTCGTAAAAATTTTTGGAAAAGGAAGGGATATTGGGCAGCGTTAAAAGCATTTTCTTTAGGGAAATCTCTTTCTACCGGGAATTCAAAAAGTTTTTTTGTGCGACAAACAAATAAAATAAGTAATAAAACATAACACGTTGTAATAATCTAAATCGGCTTGACTCAAAAATTGACTCATTTCATTTCGAAAATCAAATTCTCGAATTCCATTTCCTATTGAGTTAATCAATAGGAAATGGAATTCGTTCCGCTCTTAGAATACGTAGAATAAGAATTCTTCGGTTTACCTTACCGAATTCAAAAAAAAAAAAAGAATACTTTCTTTTTGTTGACAAAAACACAAGATACTCAGTTTTCTTTTTAGTATATTTCCTAATTTCCAAGGTGGGGGTATTATTTTCCCCCTCAAACTATTTGTAATAGTTATATAAGGTTTTCTTTTTTGTACAACTTTCTTACTTTTGTATTGTCTCTATATTCTCCTATATAGACCTCGCGGATCTTTCGCCATCAATCCACGCAAAAAAACTTAACTTAGTGAGGATGTTCTAGAAAAATATGTGTCAATTTAAAATGATCCAAAATACTTTTTTTTCATTGAAAAATGTTTTTTTGGGGGGGGGTTCTATCCCCTAATTAGAACTATTTTGTTTTCCAAGAGTTCAAGTCGAGGAGAGTATAAAATACACAATAAAACAAAGACCCTAAACTAAAATTTAAATAATGAACCTTCAAATACCTCGTTGAAGGGATTTTTATTCATCAATTTGAATCTTTTCTAAAAAATATTGCACCCAATTGAATTCTTCAATCTAGACGATTGCTTATACATAGGCTATTATGAGTTCAAGACAAGCCGCTATGGTGAAATGGTAGACACGCTGCTCTTAGGAAGCAGTGCTAGAGCATCTCGGTTCGAGTCCGAGTGGCGGCATATCATCTCCTAAAAAAGTAAATAGATCCTATAATGAATAATGAATTCAATTCCCGATTTTGATTTTCTGTAGGGACTCCTTTTATTTTTATGATATTCTCAACCTTAGAACATATATTAACTCATATTTCTTTTTCGATCGTTTCAATTATAATTACAATTCATTTGATAACCTTTTTAGTCGATGAAATCGTAAAACTATATGATTCATCCGAAAAGGGCATGATAATGACTTTTTTCTGTATAACAGGATTATTAATTACTCGTTGGATTTATTCAGGACATTTTCCACTAAGTGATTTATATGAATCATTAATCTTTCTTTCATGGAGTTTTTCCCTTATTCATATAATTCCGTATTTCAAAAAAAATCCAAATTTTCTAAGCACAATAATGGGGCCAAGTGCTATTTTTACCCAGGGCTTTGCTACTTCAGGTCTTTTAACTGAAATACGCGAATCCACAATATTAGTACCTGCTCTTCAATCCGAGTGGCTAATAATGCACGTAAGTATGATGATATTAGGCTATGCAGCCCTCTTATGTGGATCATTATTATCAGTATCACTTCTAGTCATTACAGTTAGAAAAAAGAGAAAGTTTTTTTCTACAAGTAATCATTTATTAAATTTAAACGAATCGTTTTTCTTTGGTGAGATCGAATACATGAATGAAGAAAGTAATTTTTTACAAAATACTTCTTTTTTTTCTCCAAGGAATTATTACAGGTCGCAATTGATTCAACAATTAGATTATTGGAGTTATCGGGTTATTAGTCTAGGATTTATCTTTTTAACTATAGGAATTCTTTCTGGAGCAGTATGGGCTAACGAAGCATGGGGATCCTATTGGAGTTGGGACCCAAAAGAAACTTGGGCTTTTATTACTTGGATCGTATTCGCGATTTATTTACATACTCGAACAAATAGAAAATGG